ATATCCAAAAGGAATTACTGAATAACTTAGTAGAATTGAGATGACTGCTATAGATGGTCCGATACTGAATAAACGATTATCTCCTCTAGATGGAAGAAGATTCTCTTTGAAAAGTAATTTTGTACCATCTGCTAGAGCTTGAAGAATTCCTAAAGGTCCGGCGTATTCAGGTCCAATACGTTGTTGTATCCCTGCAGATATTTCTCTTTCTAACCAAACAATTACTAGTACACCTATTGTGATTCCTAATACAGTAGTCAAAATATAGACAAGCATCCATATGATCCCATAGACCTCTTGTAAGGATTCCAATCTGGAAAAAGAATTGATAGCTTGTATTTCTGTTGTATCAATTATCATTTCAACGATCAACTTCTCCCATAATGATATCTATGCTACCTAGTATCGTCATAATATCAGCCAATTTCATTTTTTTAACTAACTGAGGAAGAATTTGCAAATTGATAAAACCGGGTGGGCGAATTTTCCATCTCCAGGGAAAAACACTCTGATCTCCTATCAGAAAAATTCCCAATTCTCCTTTTGGGGTTTCGACTCTTACATAAAGTTCTTGCTGTGATAATTCAAAAGTCGGAGAAGGTTTCTTACTAATGAATCGATAATCAAAATCATTCCATTCGGGATCCCTTACTTTATCAAAGCGTCGGATTTCTAAATTCTCATAGGGCCCCCCTGGAATTCCTTCTAGAGCCTGTTGAATAATTTTTATAGATTCTGTCATTTCGCTGATTCGTACTAAATAACGAGCTAACGAATCCCCTTCTTTTTGCCATTGTACTTCCCAATCAAATTCGTCGTAACACTCATAATGATCAACTTTACGAAGATCCCATTGTATTCCGGAAGCTCGTAGCATTGGTCCTGATAAACCCCAATTTATTGCTTCTTCTCCGCCAATAATGCCTACTCCTTCAACTCGTTCTAAAAAAATAGGATTCTGTGTAATAAGCTTTTGATATTCAGCAACCCCTGTTAAAAAATAATCGCAAAAATCTAAACATTTATCTATCCATCCATGAGGTAGATCAGCAGCTACTCCTCCGAGACGAAAATAATTATGCATCATTCGCATACCGGTGGCAGCTTCGAATAGGTCATATATCAATTCTCGTTCTCGAAAAATATAGAAGAAGGGGGTCTGTGCCCCAATATCTGCCATAAAAGGGCCAAGCCATAACAAATGCGAAGCTATACGACTCAACTCCAACATAATGACTCTGATGTAGCTCGCCCTTTTAGGTACTTGAATATTGCCTAACTGCTCTGGTGCATTTACAGTTATTGCTTCTGTGAACATAGTAGCTAAATAATCCCAACGTGTTACATAAGGCAAATATTGTATAATTGTTCGGTTTTCTGCAATTTTTTCCATTCCTCTGTGTAAATAACCCAATATTGGTTCGCAGTCAATAACATCTTCACCATCTAGAGTAACGATGAGTCGAAGAACACCATGCATTGATGGGTGGTGAGGACCCATATTGACTATCATGAGGTCTTTTCTTGTAGCTGGTGCAGTCATAGGTTTTTCCCCATTCATTCTTCCATGAATTGCTGAAAGTGAAAAAAAAAAGAAGTTCATCAAAATTTAAACGATCAAAAAGATTCTTCAAATTAACGAGTTTTTATCTCTCGAATATCCAACTGACCAATTATTTCTTTATAACGTACTCTATTTTTTTTTGACAAATAAGCCAATAGCCGTTGACGTTTTCCTAGAATTTTCCGTAGACCTCTCTGAGATAAATAGTCTTTTTTGTGCAATTTCAAATGTGAAGTAAGTCTCCGTATCTTATTGGTAAAACTGACTACTTGAAATTCAACAGACCCCCTGTTTTCTTTCTTTTCTTCTTGTGAAGTAACGGAAATGAATGAATTTTTGACCATAAAAGAATTTCCTCTTCCTTTTTTTACTTTACCGATATGTAATTTTATCGATCAGAAATAATAATGCCAGTAATTTGAATGTGATATACATAATGATCTTAATTTCTTTATCGACTCCTAATTTTATCAATTAAAATGAATTAATCAAATTGGATTCGAATAGGGATACAAAAGGATGGTACGTTTTTGCACTCACAAAAGCGAATAATTTATATTTCAACCGAAAATGAAGAAGATTTTGTTGATTCAATTCACTTTTTATCTAATTGATACTTTATTGACGTATATTAGAATGGGATGTAAGACAAGGTATGTGTACATCTGTTTACTTTCATATACCATATACGGTATAGGATATATAGGAAAAATACGGTATTAACATTAACCAATTTTCAATCGTGGATACATACGTAGTCTTAACATATTGATACGACTGCCATTATTCGTATCAAACCAATAGCGATTCATACAAGCTAAATCTTCTAATCGATAATTCGGCCAAAGAAAGAACTTTAATTGAATTAATTCATTTTTATCACTATCAAGATGTTTACTTTCATCCAAAAATGGACTCCAGTTTTTTACGTTGTTCTCGTTACAAAATACCGGATTTCTATTCACACCATTTTTATTCGTTGAACTGAAACAAATTAAAATTCTCAATTCTCTACGACGTCTAGATGATAAAATATTTTCAGGAACAAGTAAATTCGAATGATTTTTATCTCTATTTCCAGTCATTCTTTGATGTTTTGAAATAGATTCATCAAAATTCTTCTTATCAACATATCCTCGTTCTCGATATCTTTGATTAATTTGGCGTTTACTCTTATGAACCAATGAAATACCTATGGTTTGATACATAATAAATTGTCCATCATTTTTTACAGACAGACGAACCGATTCGATAATCAATATCCCTTTTTTCATCAATTCTGTAAGAGGTAAATTCTTCTGAATCAGCATTATATTCAGACTCATTTCTCTTCTTTGAATAGAGGATATAGTAATTTTTCTTGGGTTTCTCAGTCTAAGCAGGAGACAATATACCTTAATATTATTGATCATTCTTTGATTCAAAGCATCGTCCCATCTCAATTGAAAAAGCAAATATCGTTTCAGGAAGAAATTTAGTTCTGCTTCCGTGTTGCTCTTGTATTGTTTTTTCGTTTTACGTTTTTTCATGTCTGATCGCGCATAATCTTCTTCAATATCTTTTTGTTGGTTTGAGAGAAGGGATCCAAGATTTCTTTGGTTTTGTGCATCTGAACCACGATCTCGTCGATCTGCGGGTTCTTTTTCTTCTTGATTTCGATTCTTTAATTCAAAAGATTTTTTTTCTTCATTCGATGGTATAAAAAAATTCACTTTTGGCTTTCCATTGACGTTTTTATTTTCACTAACATTTTCATTTATATTCAAATTTAAAAGAAGTAATTTGCTTGGTATAATCCACGGTTTCATTTTATATGCATTATAAAGTAGCACAAATTCGGGGAAGAACCAAAGTTCCAGATTGGATATAGGACAATTTAGTATTTCTTCATTCATTCCCATCCAATCAAAAAAGATTTTTTTATGATTGGGTGGATTGATTTCTAGATCTTGATGAATTGTAAGATAAAAAAGACCTTTCTTATCAATTTTATCAATTATTGGGTAATTATTAGTTCCAATCTTAGTTTTTTTATTACTGTTGGAATCGATCTTGATCCAGGCCTCAATATTGACTTTTTTTCTAAGACAAAACTTGAGAATTTTCCAATCAAAATATTTTCTATCTGGATTTTTTTCCATATACATAATATCACCTCTTCCTAGATAATTATTGATAGGAATACCCCCCCATTTATCAAATAATTTGCCTTTAGGTGTGTTGTAATTATAAGAAATCTTTTGATTCGTATTTACTTGTAATGGTGATCCATAAACAGAAATATATGAGTTCCTCTTAGTTTCATAATTAATAGATTGATATGATAAAAGATCATATTTAAAGTATTTTTTAAAATTATCTTTTTGATTCGATAATGAATATACTTCAGAATCTTTTTGTTTTTTGTAATAAAGTAATTGGTTTTTTTCATATGAATTCCATTTCTTTAAATCTTTCTTTTGAGCTGTACGATATTGATTGACTCTATTTCGCCATTTTTGTGGGATTAATCTAGACCATCTAATCTGAGATAAATCGTATTGATAATGACCTCTTAACCAGTTTTTCCATTGATTCGCTCCATAACTCCGAAATTTCTTATATCTTAATTCAGAATGAATTATTCCTTGTGTTCCAAAAGAATCCTTTATCTCAGTCTTAAGAAAAAAAGATGTTCCGTGATATTGAAGAACAGATCTTAATTTATCCAAGTGGGTTTGGGATAAATTGTAAAATACATATGCTTGTGACAAGGCGGATAAGTCACAAAAAATAGGTGAATTCCTTTTAATATTAGTAATATTATAAAGTGACTTTTTTATAGTCGAAATAAAGTGAATTGTATTTTGATTTGTTTTATTAATTCTTTCTTGATTTGTTTCATTAGTGTAAATGTATTTATCAATCATTTTTTTTGTTGATTCAAGAAAAAGTTGTATATTGATTTGGGGAATATTAATGATACACCGAAAGACATCTATGTAGATTCTTTCAATGAAAATTTTTATAAAATAATGTAATTTACTGATTAATCGAGCATTTCTTCTTTTTAATATTTGCCAAATATTTTTTAGTGATTCTAGTCTTTTGGCATTATAAGTTGTTTTGTTAGAATTAATATTTATTCCTGGAGTTACTTTTTTTTTGTCGTTTGTAATTTTTTCTATTTGATTTCTAATTGTGCGTGTTCTATCAGTCAGATCCTTCAGTTTTTTTTCTGCCAGGGAATAATTTGTCCAATCTGTAGATCGAATTTGATTAAACGATTCATGAATTATCTGATTGTTGATTATCGAATCTTTTTCTTTTTTAGTTTCACTTAATTCATATACTTCTCTCAATCTAAATAACAGAATTTGATTTACTTTTGAAAGTACTTTTCTTATTCTTTTTATAAATAGAACACTTTTGATGACCCAATTTTTTGTTTCTTTTG